CGACTTACTGATAGGATGCCCTAATGCGTTACAAAACCGCGCCTTAGTCAATGATCCAATCAGATGAATAATTGGAACGGTCGTATCGACCTTCTTCATAGAATTATCTATTAGAAATGAATTTTCTAGCATTTGACTCCGTACCAACAAAGAATTTAGTCGCACACCGGAAAGATAGCCCAGAAAGTTAATAGCGTACTTGCCTAAGTATAAGTGGTTTAGCTGAACCCTTCCTGGTTGAGAAGACGCGTGAAAATGCCATTGCCATAAACCGACAAGGTAATATTTCCATTTATTCATCAGAAGAGGCGTATCCTTTGAAGCCAAAATGGATTTTCCTTGATATCTAACATAATGCATGAAAGGATCCTTGACCAACCCTAAGATGTCCTGAAAATCTTTAGCAAAGACTTCGACAAGATGTTCGACTTTTCCATAGAAATACGTTCGCTCAACGAGGACTCGAAAGGATGTTGATTGTAAATGAGACGATTGGTTACAGAGAAAAAAGAGGATGGATTCATATTCATATACATGAGAATTATATAGAAACAATAACAATCTTGGATTACTTTTTAAAAAAACAGAAATAGAGTTCTTTGGAGTAATAAGACTGTTCGAATTAAAATACTCGTGGAGAAAGAACCGTAATAAATGTAAAGAAGAGGCATCCTTTACCCATTCGCGAAGGGTTTGAACCAAGATTTCGGGACAAATGGGGTAGGGTATTCGTACATCTAACACATAATTTAAATGGGACAATTTATCCTCGAAAAAAGGAAATATTGAATGAATTGATTGGAAATTAGGCGATTTTTCAATTTCTTTCCCTTCTAAAAAAGCCACCAACCGTAGGGAAAATGGAATTTCCACCACAGCAGCAAATACCTCTGATATAATTTGAGAATATAACTTATTGTTGTGCCCAAAAATCGGATTTTGATTCGAATCATTAGCAACAATACTCAAATTAATCCGTTGATACATTCTAGTAATTAACCGTTTCACACTTAGTGAACTAGATTTATTGTCATAAAACCCACCTTCCAATGACATCATCGAGCTATTTAAACCATGATCATGAGCAAGTACATAAATATACTCCTGAAAAAGAAGTGGGTATAGGAAGTCGTGTTGTTGAGATCTATCTAGTTCTAAATATACTTGAAATTCCTCCATTTGAAATTCGATTAAAAACAAAGGTAAGGGATTTAGTGAGCGATCAAACGATACATAGTGCGATACGGTGAAAACAAAGTATTGTAGTAAAAAAAGTGGATACCTTGAAAATGGGTAGACTCATCACCGGATTCTCTATCCTCTCATTTTGAGTTAATTTAATTGGTTTATGTTTGTTATAGTTATAGTATAACTAAGTGGTTAGAAACCCTTTATTTTTTCACTCCAATCGCTCTTTTGATTTTGGAAAAAAAACAACGATATTTATCAATATACTGCTTCTTCTACACATTCAGTTACAACCCATAATAGGGACCCGCTAATACTTAGGACTCATTAAATAAATCGATAATCCCCTCATGGGAAAACCTTTCCCCGCGTTAGGAACTAATATCTTTTTAACGTTTAATTAGATCGGATAATCATTCAAATTAAGAACCGAAGCTCGTTACTTTTTGTTTCCCTATAATTGGAACCCTAGGGCTCTATCCATTTATTCACTCGACCCAACTCTTAATAATTATATTGATTTTGTTCCGCGCCAAGAATTCAAACTTGGTTTTATAGCGATTGAACAAGAATAAAATATTCTCAAAATTATCCATTGATACGACATGCTGTTTTTTCCATTCATTCCTTTCAGGATCAGTCGCAGTCTTACAAACTCTCCCGAAGATTTGGACGAATTCTTTGCTTCATAGAAATGTGTAAAAGATGCTAGCCGTACTTAAAAGCCGAGTACTCTACCGTTGAGTTAGCAACCCAAATAATTCGAATGGGTAGATAGAATCGGAATAAAAATAAATAAAAAAAAAAAATGGAATTTCAAAACGGAATCAAAAAATGAAATTAGCAAGAACTCGAATCAAAAAAATTTCTAATCGATTTTGAACATAAAAAAAAGACAACCAAAACCTATGGAACGGAGATAAATGGGCCCAGTTCTCCATGATCAAATTATATTTGTTCACTACAATATTGTCAATATGACATTGAATATTGAATAGCAAGATTGAGAAAATACTAAAAACATACAATAACAAAAAAAAAAAGAGTTAATTGGTTATTTATTAAATTGAATTCAAATCCAAATAACAAATCAAATTATATATTAATAAATAGATATAATAAATATGGAAATTAATAAATAATATCTAAAGAATTAGATAAATAAAAAACTTTAAGAATACTTTTTTAGAGAAAGACTTGAAAAAAAAAAACCGAAAAGAAATAGGTCTGAATAGAACAAAAGGGGGGATAGTAAAGAAAAAATTATACAAAACTAGATAAAGCGCATCCACACCCTCTTTTTTGTTCTATTCCTTAATAGAATTTCGTTTGATTAAGACTAACTTCTGTAAAAACCCCCGCTTTCTGTGAAATATCATGAACGGTTCCTGTAGGTTGAGCGCCCTTGGCAAGGAAATATAGAATAGCAGGAACATTTAAATGGGTTTGATTATTTATCGGATCATAAAAACCCACTTTCCGAAGATCTCTTCCTTCTCTTCGGGATCGACCATCAATTGCAACGATTCGATAAACGGCTCATTGGGATAGATATAGATGAACAGTACCCCCCCTAGAAACGTATAAGAAGTTTTCTCCTCGTACGGCTCGAGAAAACAAAATGGTTAGAAGTGATAGTTATGTCTATGTATAGAATTAGAATGTCAAATAGATCTATAAAATAATCAAATCAATTAGAGATTTAAGTTATTCTTTTTTTGTTTCTTTGTCATTTTCAAAAGAAACAAAAAAAGAATTCGTACTCTCATAACTCAAGTTAGATAAGTTTCAACGCCCAGCCGAAAATCCTTAGGCATTTCCTTTTTTGAGCGGTCTCAAGCCCCTTTTTTGTTTGTCTCGTTTCGAATCGAATCTATTTTTGGATTGGATTGAATTGTTGAGACAATTGAAAAATGGTATTTCCTTGTTCCAGGATCCTTTATCTTTGCTTTGAATCATTAGGTTTAGACATTACTTCGGTGATCTTTAACGTTTTTTATTTTAAAAAATGGCAGCAACACACCCCCTTTTGATTTCTTTCTATCAAAGAATCATACGAACAATTGATTCCTACAGGATACACTTTTGGTAGAAAAAGTTTTCCCAATTCCAACAAATTTTCCCCTTGCTTTTGGATTTCAAAATTGCTCGAATCAGATCCTTTCGATTTCTATAGCGAAAATTTACTTACGAAGTTTTTTCCAACTTATTGATTGGTATTAACCCTAGATCCTTGCCCCTGAGAAAGGAATAAATACTTTATACTCGAGCTCCATCCTGTACTAGTTCCATTACCCCCCCAAAAAAACTTGAGGATTCTAATAGAACAGAAGAAAAAATGTCGAGCCAAGAGCCCATTCATATAAAATCGAAAACGGTGGATGTAAAAAACAAATCCACAGCGGATCATGTCCTTCAAGTCGCACGTTGCTTTCTACCACATCGTTTCAAACGAAGTTTTACCATAACATTTCTCTAGTTTGGAACCGGTATGTAATTGATTCCAGTATGGAATCATGAATAGTCATTGCTTCGGTCGATACACAGACTTTTTTCCTTGTATATGAAGGGAATATTTAGGTTGTTAGTCGTTCATCCGGAATCCTGAAATGAAAGAGAAAATCAGAATTACAAAAATGGGCGATTTCTGTATCTATCAGATTAGACTGAACAATTTTCGTTGGAAGTAATTATGTATATTGTATGTTAAATATTTAATTTAACAGGAAGATAAGGGCTCACAAATCTTAAAAAGCAAAAGGACGTTATCTCTGAAATAGAAGGATAGCAATCCATGCATATAAGCCTTTCCTCAAATTATGTGTCGTTTCTTTGGCTTGGGCTTCAGATTCAATAATCTTTCCCCAAATTCAAAATAAAATAAATAAAATAGAAAATAAAGTAAATAGTATAAAATTCAAGTAAATAGACTATATGAATAACCCCCGTCTCAATTGTTATTCCAGAGATTTACAATTATTCATTAAAAAAAGACCAAGACCGCAAAATTTGGGTTAGAATCAAAGAGCCTCCATTCCATATAGAGCGGGATTATTGGTTAATGAAATTTGGACCGACACCGATATTCAAATCGGTATCTTTCATTGCTCACTAACTCTTACCTACTCCCACCCCGAATTCTTTCTGTGGGAATCCTAAATAAATCAAAAAAAAAAAAGATCCCATTTTACGGAATGCTAGACTATTTTGTATAGATACAAAGACAAAAGGGCCCAGATTAAGTCATTGTTTCCTTTCTAATTTGTTGTTTTTTATTTTAATCTAACCTAGTCTTACTTAAGAGACTTAATCCCGAATTCAATCAGTACCAGGAATACCCTCTTGTTTAGAATTCCGAAATGAAAAGAGAATAATTGGGATTCTAAAAAGATAGGAATGGGGAGGCTTTCCCATTTCGATTTAGAACGGATCTTTGAAAATTCAATTCGAGGGGGGGGGGGCGTCAGACTTTTCTACGAAACTCGCTTAAATATGAAAGTGAATGAAAGAGGAAGAGGGGGGCATACGCAAAAACGCCCATCCAACGTTTTTTAATTCAAACTCTTGTGATCGATGTTCCCCGCTTGCGGGGACCACAAATGCATTCAGTTCCATTTTCGTATTATTTGAATTCGATTCAATTTGTGAAAAAAGATCTGGTTGAGAAAATAATTTTTTTTTTTTTTTCGAATAAAAAAAAAAAAAAAAAAGACGTACACGTATATTTTATCAATATATACTTAAGAGGGTTGCGCAAACGGGAATTGAAAATTTTTATTCTGCCCGGTCTGGGACGGAAGGATTCGAACCTCCGAATACCGGGACCAAAACCCGTTGCCTTACCACTTGGCGACGCCCCATTTCAATTTCGATTTGGTACTAATAAAGAGTACCAGTGGTATTGGCTGTTCGTCAATTCCAGTCCAAAGCCCCAAAATTCGATTCTGATTTTAGTGTTAGGATTTTGACACATGTAGGTGTAAAATACAACTTAATTTATTGATCATTACATAGAATTCAATTAAGATATTGTATGAAAGTATGATTTCTTCAATTCTCACACGAGAATAGAAGGATTTTTGTTTTGATTGGGTCGGTTCCAAGAAGTTTTTTTTGTCTACCTTACTTTCTTTTCTTCATTTTTATCTTATATCAATAAGATATTAATAACTCAATCAAAATAAAATTATCTCCAAGAACAAAATGTTTGTTATGCTTAATATCTTTAGTTTAATGTATATCTGTCTTAATTCTGCCCTTTATTCGAGTAGTTTTTTATTCGCTAAATTACCCGAGGCCTACGCTTTTTTGAATCCAATTGTAGATGTTATGCCAGTAATACCTGTTCTATTTTTTCTCTTAGCCTTTGTTTGGCAAGCTGCTGTAAGTTTTCGATAAGATCTTTAATATTGTGCTAGAAAAATTCATGATTTATTCTAGTTCGAAAAAAAAAATTCTAACAATTAATAAATAAGAGCAGATGAGTCTTACAATATGAACGAACCCCCGCCTCAATTCAAACAATGAAATTCTTGGGGAACCGCGATCCATTTTGATCCCCCATTTGCTATTTGCAATTTGTTGATTATGACCCTTTTTCACTGAAACCATCTTATATTAGAGCCAACCAAAATGTAGAATTCTAATTGTGTGAATTTAATTTATGAAAACGATTTTCGATTTAGAGAATCAAATTATAAAAAGAACTTCATTTCTTGATGTCAAAATTGGATATGTAGTATAAAAATAGAGAATCTATTCTCTTTTTCCTTTTCCCCAAAAACCTGATTTGGAGATTGTGTAATGCTTACTCTCAAACTCTTTGTTTACACCGTAGTGATATTCTTTGTTTCGCTCTTCATCTTCGGATTCCTGTCTAATGATCCAGGGCGTAATCCCGGACGCGAAGAATAAAAAAGGAAGGAGTTGCTTACTTTATTCGTATAAACGTTCTTAGGATTTTTTGATTCCCAGTTACTATTAAAAATAAAGTAAAAGTGTTCGCTAAAGGTAAATTTGAAAAATACCAAGCCATCGCCCGAAACGGAAAGAGAGGGATTCGAACCCTCGGTACGAATAACTCGTACACCGGATTAGCAATCCGACGCTTTAATCCACTCAGCCATCTCTCCTAATTGAAAATAAAAAAAATAAAAAAAAAATTACTATGTTACATTACACAAAAAATAATGCTTGAAAAAGCCCGTCTTTACTTGATTTTCTATCTTTACTTTCTATATTCTCTTCTAGAGAATATAGAAGAGAATATAGAAAGTAAATTGATTATATAGCTCATAGAAAATATAGCTTATAGAATTTCTTTTTTTTATTGTCTTTTGTATTCTATTATATAAATAGATATAACTTTTATCAGCAATTCCATTTCTATCATTTTTAGAAAATTAAAATAAAGAAAGTATTCGAAAGAGATAAAATAGAAAAAAATAAAGAAAAGAATATCTCTTTAATTTCGTTCAACGGGGCCCTTTTTATTTCCACTTCCACGGCCTGGCCTGGTCAGTACCCAGCCGGGCCTTTTTTTGTTCTAATGACCCATACCGCTGAACCGTAGAAAGGGTGCGAACCATACCATAAAAAAACGATTTATTTGAATTTGATTTGAAAACCACAAAATGAAATACTTGTTATTGTATTCAAAGGAACAATAAAAAGAAGGACTATTTCCATTCTTTTGATTGAATCAAGAATAAAAATTTGTATTTGGTGTGTGGATAAAAGTTATTTTGTCGAGCCATATCTGTCAAAATTCGTCCAACAAAAGAAATTGTTTTGAATTATTAAATTTAGTTATTTAAACGAAATAACTCCTCCTTTACGAGGACTCCTGACAAAGACGTCAACGTTCTAATTTCGAATTTTCATTTCATGATTATTTGAAATTTATGTCCTATCTTGATTACATCTGATTCTCTTGTTCGACAAAGGGCCCTTTTTATACAATAATCGCATTGTAGCGGGTATAGTTTAGTGGTAAAAGTGTGATTCGTTCAATTAATCCCCTTAATAGTTAAGGGGTCCTTCAATTTAATTGATATTTCAATCAAAAACTTTATTTCTTAAAAGGATTAAATTTTAATCCTTTCACTCTCAAATTTAAATAAAAGATTCGGAGAAAAATATCCGTTCTCGTGATTTGTATCCAAGAGTCAATTCGAAATTGACAATTTGGATTATGAAATTGCGAAACATAATTTTTTTTTTTTTGAATTGGATCAATACTTCCAATTTTTTAAGTATAAGTAAAGGATCCATGGATAAAGATAGAAAAGTCTAGTTCGAATCGTAACTAAA